GAGATCCGTGCTTTCTTTGTTGAAGTAAGTACAAAGGGTTTGATTCGAGATTTCATAAGAATTGGCTTAGTGAAATCCCATATTTCGTATATAAGAAAAAGGAATAATTCGCCAGATTCGGGATTGATCTCTGCAGATCACAAGAATCCGTTTCATTCGATTTCTCCCAAGGCTGGCATTCTTCAACAATCACTTAGACACAATCACGGAACTATTCGTATGTTCTTAAATAGAAATAAGGAATCCCAATCTTTGTTAATTTTATCATCATCTAATTGTTTTAGAATGGGTTCATTTAATCATGTAAAATATCACAATGTGATAAACCAATCAATAAAAAAAAATCCTCTAATTACAATTAAAAATTCGTCGGGCCCCTTAGGAACAGCCACTCAAATTTCGAATTTTTATTCGTTTTTGCCTTTACTAACTTATAATCAGATCTCTGTAATTAAATATTTGCAACTTGATAACTTAAAATATATTTGTCAAGTAATTAACTCTTATTTAATCGATGAAAACGGAAGAATTTTTAATCTCGATCCATACAGTAACGTTGTTTTGAATCCATTCAAATTGAAGTGGTATTTTCTTCATCAAAATTATCATCATAATTATTGTGAGGAAACGTCCACAATAATTAGTCTTGGACAATTTTTTTGTGAAAATTTATGTATAGCCAAAAAAGGACCACACCTAAAATCGGGTCAAGTTTTAATTGTTCAAAGGGATTCTGTAGTAATAAGATCCGCTAAGCCCTATTTGGCTACTCCTGGAGCAAAAGTTCATGGGCATTACAGAGAAATTCTTTACGAAGGGGATACATTAGTGACATTTATATATGAAAAATCGAGATCCGGTGATATAACACAAGGTCTTCCAAAAGTAGAACAAGTCTTAGAAGTCCGCTCGATTGAGTCAATATCGCTGAACTTAGAAAAGCGGATTAAGGGTTGGAACAAGTGTATAACAAGAATTCTTGGAATTCCTTGGGGATTCTTGATTGGTGCTGAGCTAACTATAGTGCAAAGTCGTATTTCTTTGGTTAATAAGATTCAAAAGGTTTATCGATCCCAGGGGGTGCAGATTCATAATAGGCATATCGAAATTATTGTACGTCAAATAACATCAAAAGTTTTGGTTTCCGAAGAGGGAATGTCTAATGTTTTTTTACCGGGAGAACTTATTGGATTGTTACGAGCAGAACGAACAGGGCGTGCTTTAGAAGAAGCAATCTGTTATCGAGCCGTTTTATTAGGAATAACTCGAGCATCTTTGAATACTCAAAGTTTTATATCCGAAGCCAGTTTTCAAGAAACTGCGCGAGTTTTAGCAAAAGCTGCTCTTCGGGGTCGTATCGATTGGTTGAAAGGCCTTAAAGAAAATGTTGTTCTAGGGGGGGTGATCCCCGCCGGGACCGGATTCAACATAGGAGTGGTGCATTGTTCACGGCAACATACCAACATTCTTTTGGAAAAAAAAACAAAGAATTTCTCTTTATTCGAGGGAGATATGAGAGATATTTTATTCTACCACAGGGAATTTTGTGATTCTTCTATTTGAAAATCTGACTTTTCTAGGATTTAATGATTTCTAATAGCGGATTCCTATTTTGAATTTCATTTTTTGTTGTTTGCTGTAGTCATTTGATTTGGTAATTTCACTAATAAAGATAATAATGAATACAAAAAAATGACTTGGTTCATGCATAAATGGCCATCCCCGGTACAAGAGAAGGTTCCATCGGAACAAATTTTTATTTTAGTTTTGGGTACCCCCCTTTTTAAGTGTGAAAAGAAATGACAAAAAGATATTGGAACATCGATTTGGAAGAGATGATGAGAGCAGGAGTTCATTTTGGACATGGTACGAGGAAATGGAATCCTAGAATGGCACCTTATATTTCTGCAAAGCGTAAAGGTATTCATATTATAAATCTGACTAGAACTGCTCGTTTTTTATCAGAAGCTTGTGATTTAGTTTTTGATGCAGCAAGTAGGGGAAAACAATTCTTAATTGTTGGGACAAAAAATAAAGCAGCTGATTTAGTGTCGCGGGCTGCAATACGGGCTCGGTGTCATTATGTTAATAAAAAATGGCTTGGCGGCATGTTAACAAATTGGTCCACTACAGAAAAAAGACTTCATAAGTTTAGGGACTTGAGAACTGAACAAAAGACAGAGGGATTCAACCGTCTTCCGAAAAGGGATGCAGCTGTGTTGAAGAGACAATTATCTCGCTTGGAAACATATCTAGGCGGGATTAAATATATGACGGGATTGCCTGATATTGTAATCATCATCGATCAGCAAGAAGAATATACGGCTCTTAGAGAATGTATCACTTTGGGAATTCCAACCATTTCTTTAATCGATACAAATTGTAATCCTGATCTCGCGGATATTTCTATTCCAGCAAATGATGACGCTATAGCTTCAATTCGATTCATTCTTAACAAATTAGTATTCGCAATTTGTGAGGGTCGTTCTAGCTATATACAAAATTCTTGATTAATAATAAGATAAATAAATCCATTTTTTTTTGAGGGAGGGGCTCCCTGTATTTCGATTTAAAAAATCGGTTACTACTCCTGAATTGTACAAAAGAAAAAGAGAGAAAAAACTAGTGATATTGTGTGATTAGTTTAGTTGGTATCCAAAACTAAAATATAAAATTAAAGTAAATTAAGTAAAAAGAAAGGGGGGATCTTGAATCAAAATAATTTAAAGTTCTTATTTCTGTCAGAGGGCAATATGAATGTTTTATCATGTTCCATCAACACACTAATAAAAGAAGGTTTATATGAGATATCTGGTGTAGAAGTAGGCCAACATTTCTATTGGCAAATAGGGGGGTTCCAGGTCCATGCCCAAGTCCTTATTACTTCTTGGGTTGTAATTGCTATCTTATTAGGTTCCGCAGTTCTAGCGATTCGCAATCCACAAACCATTCCAACTGACGGCCAAAATTTCTTTGAATTTGTCCTTGAATTCATTCGAGACGTGAGTAAAACCCAGATTGGAGAAGAATATGGTCCATGGGTTCCCTTTATTGGAACCCTGTTTTTATTTATTTTTGTTTCTAACTGGTCAGGAGCCCTTTTACCGTGGAAAATTATCCAGTTACCTCAAGGGGAGTTAGCAGCACCAACGAATGATATAAATACGACGGTTGCTTTAGCTTTACTCACATCAGTAGCCTATTTTTATGCGGGTCTTAGCAAAAAAGGATTAGGGTATTTCAGTAAATACATTCAACCAACTCCAATTCTTTTACCCATTAACATCTTAGAAGATTTTACAAAACCCCTATCACTTAGTTTTCGACTTTTCGGAAATATATTAGCCGATGAATTAGTTGTTGTTGTTCTTGTTTCTTTAGTACCTTTAGTGGTTCCTATACCTGTCATGTTCCTGGGATTATTTACAAGCGGGATTCAAGCTCTCATTTTTGCCACTTTAGCTGCAGCTTATATAGGTGAATCTATGGAAGGTCATCATTAACTATTTTTTTTTTCAAATTTTTTAGGTTAGCCCAATTATAGAATAGTTGGTTTACGTTATGTAAGAAACACTTGTATATGTGATATTTGATATTGACTAGGTATATATGAGTTAAAGATCTATATAATCTGAATCTGCCCTACTACTTTTGTGAATTTCCATTTAGATAGGGATTCGATTAGAAGTTCTTCCTTTTTATCTGTGAATTGGCTGCAAAAAGCATAAAAAAAAAACGAAGAATTCAAAGAATGGTTCACAAAAAAGAAATGGCATAACAAAGTCGTATATATATATTATGAATTAAAAAAAATCCCGTGGATATGAACTACTATCAAAGCAATTCTTATGATTCAATACTTTTCTTATATTATTTCAATTCAAGTTTTGGGTTATTTTGGCTGGATGAATCTTAGCGATTACTTAAATTAGAATTACGTCCTAAGTCATTGGATGATTGTATCATTAACTATTTCTTTATTTTGGTGTGAGGAACTTATCATGAATCCACTGATTTCTGCTGCTTCGGTTATTGCTGCTGGGTTGGCTGTTGGGCTTGCTTCTATTGGACCTGGAGTTGGTCAAGGTACAGCTGCGGGTCAAGCTGTCGAAGGTATCGCGAGACAACCTGAGGCAGAAGGAAAAATACGAGGTACTTTATTGCTTAGTTTGGCTTTTATGGAAGCTTTAACAATTTATGGCCTGGTTGTAGCATTAGCGCTTTTATTTGCGAATCCTTTTGTTTAATCCTAGAAATCACAAAATTCTGGATTTTTTTCGTAGTTTTTTTCATTCTATCAAGATTTAACTCCTACAATTATTCATTGAGACAACAATCCTTGGGAAGGACTAATTTGAGGATGGGGAATTAGCACATCGATTCGCTTTCTTCCTTCCCCTTATTCTTTTAGTTTAATAGAAAGTTTTTTTTAAGGAGTGTTGCGGAAAAAGGAGGTTTAGGTTTTTTGAACTTGATAGAAAACTTGGTCTCAAATTCTAGCTTAATTCTAATAAGTCTCATTATTATTATTGAAAATTAAAAATTTTGGAAAATAAATTTGTAAATAGAATAGGTCTTTGATTCTGTTTACAAAGATCCAAATAGGTAAATTAAATTATTAAATTCAAATTTCTTTTTATTGAAAATAAAAAGAATAAAAAAAAAAAAGGACAGAGTTCTTTTTTTATAGTTTAGCTAGAAGAGGAGATTATATGAACAATTTAACCGATTCTTTCGTTTACTTGGGTCACTGGCCATCCGCCGGGAGTTTCGGGTTTAATACCGATATTTTAGCAACAAATCCAATAAATCTAAGTGTAGTTTTCGGTGTATTGATCTTTTTTGGAAAGGGAGTGTGTGTGAGTTGTTCATTTCAAGAATAGGCTGGATTCACCCAGCGGCACTATAACTAGGAAAGAGTGCATAATCCCGCGAATTACTTCTGAATAAAAAAAATCATATTTTAGAACCATAGCATTTCGTTATTCTTTGGTACGTCC